ATTAATATGTTTAGTTATCTAAAAAAAACAAAATATACAAATGAATAATAGATTTGTGATGTGGATTAAATAAAATCCACGATTCAGTGTATTACTCATTAATTAAACGTATATCTGAATTCAAATTCTATCTTAATTGAAATGAAAGTTGACGATTTTATTATTCGCGAGGAGCTGGATGAGAAGAAATTATCACGTCCAGTTCTGCAGTAGAGATGGAATTCAGAACCAACCATCAACTATAACCCCAAAAGAACCAGATTTCGTAAACAACATAGAGGAAGAATGAAGGGAATCTCTTATCGAGGTAATCATATTTCTTTCGGTAAATATGCTCTTCAGGCACTTGAACCCGCTTGGATCACATCTAGACAAATAGAAGCGGGTCGACGAGCAATGACGCGAAATGCACGTCGTGGTGGAAAAATATGGGTACGTATATTTCCAGACAAACCGGTTACAGTAAGACCCGCAGAAACACGTATGGGTTCGGGGAAAGGGTCCCCTGAATATTGGGTAGCTGTTGTTAAACCAGGCCGAATACTTTATGAAATGGGTGGAGTAACAGAAAATATAGCCAGAAAGGCTATTTCAATAGCCTCGTCCAAAATGCCTATACGAACTCAATTCATTATTTCGGGATAAAAAGGAGAATCGAAGGAAAAAGGAAATAGGTCTTGGGGATAAAAAAATAGCGGGTGCAGGTTTCCTTTTTTGGACAAACAATATTTCTTTTTTTCTTAGCCCTTTGTATTGAAAGAATAGATTATAAGAAAAATGATATGATTCAACCTCAGACCCTTTTGAATGTAGCGGATAACAGCGGGGCTCGAGAATTGATGTGTATTCGAATCCTAGGAGCTAGCAATCGTCGATATGCTCATATCGGTGACGTCATTGTTGCTGTGATCAAAGAAGCAGTGCCAAATATGCCCCTAACAAGATCAGAAGTGGTCAGGGCTGTAATTGTACGGACTTGTAAAGAACTCAAACGTGATAACGGTATGATAATACGATATGATGACAATGCTGCGGTTGTCATTGATCAAGAAGGAAACCCAAAGGGAACTCGCGTTTTTGGTGCAATTGCCCGGGAATTGAGGCAGTTAAATTTTACTAAAATAGTTTCATTAGCCCCCGAGGTATTATAAAATGCGACCATGATATGGTTATAGTAAGGTAAAGTATTTGAATTTGAAAGAAAGAGATTAAGAAATAGATTCATATTAATTAGTAGATTGTGTCTCACGCATATGCCTTTAAGAATTCATATTCATAAACAAAAAAAAAAGAAAAACATGTTGATTATATCAAAAATTGGGGGCACCAAGAATTTTAATTCATCATGGGTAGGGATACTATTGCTGACATAATAACCTCTATACGAAATGCTGATATGGATAGAAAAAGAGTGGTTCGAATGGCATCTACTAATATTACTGAAAATATTGTTAAAATACTTTTACAAGAAGGTTTTATCGAAAACGCGAGAAAACATCAAGAAAAAAAAAAAAAAATTTTAGTTTTAACCCTACGACATAGAAGGAATAGGAAAAGGCCTTATAGAACTATTTTAAATTTAAAACGGATCAGTCGGCCGGGTCTACGAATCTATTCTAACTATCAACGGATTCCTAGAATTTTAGGCGGGATGGGAATTGTAATTCTTTCTACTTCTCGAGGTATAATGACAGACCGGGAGGCTCGACTAGAAAGAATCGGCGGAGAAATTTTGTGTTATATATGGTAATCCTTCTAATATCCGAATTCGAAAGAGGAGGTGTTTTTTCAACTTCAACATTCCTTTCGTGGGAATCTGATTCGAGATGAAAAATTTCAAGAAACTTTTTTCTTCCAAAAAGTAAATTCAAAGTTAAGGTAAGGAATGCCAAATATGAAAATAAGAGCTTCTGTTCGTAAAATTTGTGAAAAATGTCGCCTAATCCGTAGGCGGGGACGGATTATAGTAATTTGTTCCAATCCAAGACATAAACAAAGACAGGGCTAATCAGACACGTTAAAATCACCGATGTAAAAGTTGTAAAAGTAAAGAAAGTAGGGATCTTTTTTGACACGAAATGGATATATCCATATATCTATGACTCATATTTATGAGATAAAAAAAATATGGCAAAAGCTATACTGAGAAGTGGTTCACGTAGGAATGGACGTATTGGTTCACGTAAGAGTACACGTAGAATACCAAAGGGGGTGATTCATGTTCAAGCAAGTTTCAATAATACTATTGTGACTGTTACAGATGTACGGGGTCGAGTGGTTTCTTGGTCCTCTGCCGGTACTTGTGGATTCAAGGGTACAAGAAGAGGGACCCCGTTTGCTGCTCAAACCGCAGCAGGAAACGCTATTCGTACAGTAGTGGATCAAGGTATGCAACGAGCAGAAGTAATGATAAAAGGTCCCGGTCTCGGAAGAGACGCAGCATTACGAGCTATTCGCAGAAGTGGTATACTATTAACTTTCGTGCGGGATGTAACCCCTA